AGCAGAACCCATCTCTCTCAAGATGACAGACCCATTCTCTGTACTATCAATAGGATCAATTATAACAAGTCACACACTCATATTCCAGAAATACAGAAACAAAAGAATTCCACGGTCGAACTGCCCGAATGGCCTAGAAATCCGAGTCCTAAGTGATTCATTTTTGATTGAAAAGCCAGTACTTCGTGATTTTAATGGACCTAATTCATGGAAATTCCATCCAGTAAAATGGAAGAATTATAAATCTCCAAAATAATAGATAGGAATACTGCAAATAAAGCCATTGCGACCCCCATCAAAGGGGTGGTTCCCCACCCAGGAGCTACTTTCCCATATTCCGAATTCAATGGTTTCAACAAATTCCCTATATTAGTTTGTTTTGGACGACCAGATCTAGAACTACATAATGTAAGATAATGAAAAATTATTTTGCCTTTTTTTTTACTTTTTAGTCGGAACCTTAGGAGGCTCTCGAAAAAATATAGCGAAAAAAATTATTCCTAGAGTTGAGACTAAGAGGAATGTATAAACCAATGCTTCCATAAATTCGATCGTGGTTTACAATTATAGCTTCCACACCTGTTCGTTTGGGATCATCTCCCAGATTAAAAAAGGCCAAGAGTAAAAGAAAAGGTGGTGATTCAAATCAAGATTTCTCTGGTACTCTATGTCAAAGTCAAAGTTAAATCAAAAAAATTCAATATCAATAGAGGCGAAAGATACAAGAACAGTTATGTATCAGACTACCTGTCTCCTTGTAGTTGGATCTCCAAGTTTTTGGAATGCTCCAAATTCCACTTGAGAATCCAAATCTGGGTCAATACCAGCAAAAACATCTCTGAACAAGGTTCTAGCCCCATGCCAAATGTGTCCGAAAAAGAAGAGCAAAGCAAACGAAGCATGTCCAAAAGTGAACCAACCCCTAGGGCTACTACGAAAAACACCGTCAGATTTCAAAGTAGCACGATCTAATTCAAAAATTTCGCCCAATTGAGCACGTCGAGCATATTTTTTCACAGTAGCAGGATCACTATAACTGACTCCATCGAGTTCGCCACCATAGAACTCAACAGTTACTCCTACTTGTTCGACACTATACTTCGATTCTGCCCTTCTAAAAGGAACATCGGCTCTTACAATCCCGTCTCCGTCTACCAAAACTACTGGAAATGTTTCAAAAAAAGTAGGCATACGACGTACAAAAAGCTCATGCCCTTCTTTATCTCTAAAGACGGGATGTCCTAACCATCCAACAGCTATTCCATCCCCGTTGTCCATCGAGCCCGCTCTAAATAATCCCCCCTTTGCTGGATTATTGCCAATGTAATCATAAAAAGCTAATTTTTCGGGAATTTTAGACCAAGCTTCTGCTAAACTCTGATTTTCTGCTAGTCCGGCACCAACCCTTCGATATATTTCTTGCTGGAAGTATCCTTGATCCCATTGATAACGAGTGGGGCCAAATAATTCGATGGGGGTAGTTGCAGAGCCATACCACATAGTTCCAGCAACAACAAAAGCTGCAAAAAAGACAGCAGCAATACTGCTGGAAAGGACAGTTTCAATATTACCCATTCGTAATCCTTTGTATAGACGTTGGGGCGGACGGACACTAAGATGGAATAGGCCCGCTAATATGCCCAATGTACCTGCTGCAATATGATGAGAGGCTATTCCTCCCGGAACAAAAGGATCAAAACCTTCTACGCCCCACGCAGGATTTACAGATTGTACTTTTCCAGTTAGTCCATAAGGATCAGACACCCATATTCCAGGACCATATAAGCCTGTTACATGAAATGCACCAAACCCAAAGCAAGCTAATCCTGATAGAAATAAATGAATTCCAAAAATCTTGGGCAAATCCAAAGAAGGTTTTCCTGTACGTTCATCACAGAATATTTCTAGATCCCAATATACCCAATGCCAGATAGCTGCCAAGAAGCACAAACCCGAAAACAAAATATGTGCCCCAGCCACACCTTCGTAGCTCCAAATACCCGGATTCGTTATAGTCCCTCCTGTGATACTCCAACCGCCCCATGAGTTGGTTATTCCTAAACGAGTCATGAAGGGTATAACGAACATACCTTGTCTCCACATTGGATCAAGGACGGGGTCAGAGGGATCAAAAACTGCTAATTCGTATAGAGCCATTGAACCGGCCCAACCAGAAACGAGAGCTGTATGCATTATATGTACAGCAAGCAACCGACCGGGATCATTCAATACGACGGTATGAACACGATACCAAGGCAAACCCATGGAAATACCCCTTTATCAAAGAAAAATAGACACTATGTAACTTTATCGCATTGGAAAAGACTATACTATGGACCTCTCCCTTTCAGTGGATTATTTCGGAGCAAGGGTTAATATTTATTTCATTCCATTTCGTTGGTAATAATGGAACAATTCTGTTCGTAGGAACAAAGATAAGCAGATCTATTCTATACCCGATAAGTACCAATACGCAATGGGTGATTGGTCTCATTTTATATGAGCGAATGCGTCGATACTTGTTCATCATTCGAACAGACCCAACCATTCGTAATAATTTTCATTTATTCATTTCATCTTACTCTATTAACTTTCCAATCTAGAGATAAAACAAGACATTACGTTTCGGAATTTCCCCGTTCTCTCCACCGATTGAGATACCCTCTGTTTCGCCCAAAAAAGATTGCTTGAACCATCAATAATTTGGAGCGTGAAGTGCAATTAGATTCATTTTGAAGGGGTCGAGATTAATATTAATATTATCCGTTATAAAAATTTATGGTTGGCTTGGTTCTTGGTTGGATCCATCCAAAAAAATGAAGTATCCAGGCTCCGTTCAGAAAAAACCCAATTGGTAATATATGTATGATTACCACTTGTATCATAAGTGATTACTTTATCGCATATGGGCGATCTCAAACTGCCAATCAATGCAATAATATGATGATGACTACATCGAATATTTGTCATAAGATAAGAAAGGCATGAAATTAATTGAAAAAAAAAAGTCGTACCAAAAAAGTGGTATTGGGATCATTTGTTCTATACGTGCAAATTTGAATCGGTCGGATCTTTACCCGGAGTAGAGCATAAACCTAAAATAATTGCGTAGGCCCATTCAGGAACAAGAAAATGACATCGTAATTTGGATTAGATTTCGATGAAACAATACATCAATGAGAGGTTAATTCGATAAGTTTCGTGGATTCTTTTTTTTTTTGTTACTTTTTACGAAGGGCGAGAAAAAAAATAATCCTTTATTAAAAAAATAGAAGAAAAAGCGACTTCATTAGGAGGTAGAAAAGTCCTACTATAAAAAAAAGAAGGCAGGCTGAAATCAACACATTGATTCCTTTTTTCTTTTCGCAATTTTTTTTTTTTTGAACCGTATGCATCCAAAGGTGCGTGTACGGTTCCTAAGGGATAAAATTTTGTCCTAATCAACCGACTTTATCGAGAAAGATTACTTTTTTTAGGCCAAGAGGTTGATAGCGAGATCTCAAACCAACTTATCGGTCTCATGGTATATCTCAGTATAGAGGATGAGACCAGGGATCTTTATTTGTTTATAAACTCTCCCGGCGGGTGGGTAATACCCGGAGTAGCTATTTATGATACTATGCAATTTGTGCCGCCAGATGTACATACAATATGCATGGGATTAGCCGCTTCAATGGGATCTTTCATCCTGGTCGGAGGAGAAATTACCAAACGTATAGCATTCCCTCACGCTTGGCGCCAATGAGTTTTTATTTGAGAGAAAAAAAGACTATGCCTTCGCGATATGTAATATCAATAAGAATATGAAGTAATAATAGCATGGCACTTCGAGTTCGATATGAACAAACCATTATTGTTTTTTCATAACATGAGATTATGTATCGGGCGAGTAACATGAGATAAAAGGTATTCCCAATTTGATCTTATCTATCCAGGGTTTATTTCAGCGTCACAAACTTTTTTGTTTTCACACCAGAGGTATCTTTCCAATATTTATGTTATGAAAGAGTACTAGAATGAAAAAAAAAAACAAGATAATTTTTTTTTTTTTTTTTTTTTTTTTTTTTTTTTTTTTTTTACTTATTTGATCGAATCAAAAATAAACTTTGGGATTGCTGAATCACATACGAAATAAATGAGAAATTAAATATAGAAAGCAACGGAACCATCATAGTATTTAAAAACTCTCCCGAAAAGAAGGGTGGTAAATGGATCACTTAACGATTTGGATCTGATGGATCGAATCCTATTTCTCTTTTTGATCGACGGAAAGGAAAAGTAAATTCCATTGTGCAGCCGTATGCAATACAATACACAAAAAATGCCTGTACGGTTGTTCAATTATAATATATATTCTTATTTTCTTCTTGTTATTCTTTATCTCTTTCCTTCGTCCGATCGTACGAGATCAAGGAACCATTCATTATGTTATATCATCAGGGTAATGATCCACCAACCTGCTAGTTCTTTTTATGAGGCACAAACAGGAGAATTTGTCCTAGAAGCGGAAGAACTTCTGAAACTCCGCGAAACCCTCACAAGGGTTTATGTACAAAGAACGAGCAACCCTTTATGGGTTGTATCCGAAGACATGGAAAGGGATGTTTTTATGTCAGCAACAGAAGCCCAAGCTTATGGAATTGTTGATCTTGTAGCGGTCGAAAACGCCGGGGATTTCACGTAAATCCGCTATTCCTTTTTGAACCATAATTCGGATGACCCTAAATTGAAGATTTTACCTGCTTACCGGGGTAAAATTAAAATAAGGTAAAAATCAAATAGAAATAATTCATAATCATCTGGTTAGGATTGATCTAAACCAGCCCATTTTATATACGATTTAGTATGCCAACTATTAAACAACTTATTAGAAACAAAAAATGTAACAAAATCCCCCGCTCTTCGGGGATGTCCTCAGCGTCGAGGAACATGTACTAGGGTGTATGTGCGACTCGTTCAGATCATGAGCTGGAACAAAATAAAGAAAAATTTTTTCTAGTATCAATGACTAGTACCAATGAATAGGATGGAAGAATTCCATTCAATATATAAAAAAACCTCCATTGTGTATGAAATTTATGGTTTCTATTGGTGCAAATCCAATCACTTCAATTGGAGATGAAAAGCAATTCCCCATTGGTAGCAAATGGTTATCCATTAAGCGGGGGAAATAGTATTTAATAAGCAAAAGAATTTAACTTGGCTCCCACTTTTGCAAGAACGGACTAACAGGGTCAGCTACCTAGCCAACCTTTATAATTAAATACCGTTACTGTATGGGTAGATCTCATTGTGAAAAAGACCTATTACTGTATAATTAAAGGGTAGAGTCAAAAAATGTGAACTGTACAAGTTACTAATAACATTGATTAATGAGGGAAGGGGCTCCGGTGTATAGAGAGGACCTCACCGTTTAAGAAGCAACCATAGAAACGATGGAACCCACTATTTATTTATTCATTTACTTTTACTCTTTATTTTATTGATACTTTATACTCAACTTAATTTACAATTGACTATTTTGTTAATACCTAGTATCAATACAATTTATTATTTCGAGGTTAAATACCTGGAAAAAATCGTGGTTGGGAAGGTCATAGTAGCAAAAGCCATTGGAATTTTTTTTTTATACATTGGAAGAATCCGTTTTGTTATTAATAGACGAGGAAAGGGGAAAAGAATGACTGAAAGAAAATAAATCGATTAGTTATTCATCAAAGTTTAATTTGATTCAATGACCAGAATTAGACGAGGGTATATAGCTCGGAGACGTAGAACAAAAATCCGTTTATTTGCATCAACCTTTCGAGGGACTCATTCAAGACTTACTCGAACTACTATTCAACAGAAAATGAGAGCCCTAGTTTCTGCTCATCGGGATAGGGGCAGGCAAAAGAGAAATTTTCGTCGTTTGTGGATCACTCGAATAAATGCAGCAATTCGAGAGAGTAGGGTATCCTATAGTTATAGTAGATCTATAAATGATCTGTACAAGAGGCAGTTGCTTCTTAATCGTAAAATACTTGCACAAATAGCCATATCAAATACGAATTGTCTTTACATGATTTCCAATACAATCATTAAATAAGGAGATTGGAAGGAATACACCGTAATGATTTAAACTAAACGAAACGGAGCCCCGGAGAATAAGCTCCGGGAAGGTAGAGTAGAAATTAATATGATAATAGGATAAAGTCAAAATGAATGAACACGAAAAAAAGAAGAAATCTTTTTTTTCTTACGCTTTTTTTCTTACGACGTGACAATCCAATCTGGATTCTCCCATTTTTCGAACAAAAAATCAATCTGAGTTGGGGTTCGGATTGTAATTTTGATTCAATTACAATTGAGGAATGGGCCTATCTATTTATTTCTAGTTCGAGGACCTGTAGTTCTAGGAGTCGACTCAGTTCTCTCAAATTGTTTCTCATTATTAAGAAAAGGCAACAAAGATAAAATACGAGCTTGTTTTATAGCAATAGTAATTAATCGTTGTTGTTTCAAAGTCAATCTATTCACTCGCCTAGATAATATTTTTCCTTGTTCACTAATAAATCGACTAATTAAACTCATGTTTCTATAATCAATTCGATCCCCCGACCCAATTGGGGGCAAACGCCTACGAAAAGACCGCTTGGATTTAAGAAAAAGTCGCTTGGATTTATCCATGGTTTATTCCTTATCTTTTCTTTAAAATCCTATTTCTTAATTCTAATTTAATTTGGGATCCGATCGAAATAGGATTTGGTTGTTTTGTTTGTATCGTTTATTTATAATAATATATATATTATTATTATGTTATGTAATTTATTCCTGTTCCTTAGAAGGGTTACACGCGTGTTATATTTTCTCTATTTTTTTATCTCCCCATGAATCGTATGCTTGTAACAATAGGGGCAAAATTTTCTCAATTCCAATCGACTAGGCGTATTGTGTCGATTCTTTTGGGTAATATATCTGGAAATGCCCCGTGATTTCTTATTAATATCGTTTCGGACACAACTGTTACATTCCAAAATAACTCTTACTCTGACATCTTTACCTTTGGCCATGAACCTCCTTTTTTTTTTATTCACTCAACTCTTCCATTTTCGATACGAAACGAAAAAAAAAAAAAGCAAATAAATAAGTTGCTGACTCGAAATCCAATTCGGAAATAAAATGTGCAATCAATAGAGAAATAATAATAAGTAATACAATGATTTCTAACTATCCATAAGTTCTAATACCAGTATTTCATTTAAGTATCTTGTATGCTTTTATTGTCTCGACCCCTAATTTCCATTTCTTTTCTCCCTCTATTAATTCATCCTGATCCCGAGTTTATTTTTTCATTGCGGATGAATCCTCTTTGATTCTTTCGCTTTCCTTTTTTTTTTTTTTCTAAAAAACTTACATTACAGTACAGAAAGAACAAAACAAAAAAAGGGGGTTAATCACAGATAATTTATTGTATCTCTAATCTTCTTCATCCCTAACTAGACTAGAATCAAAAAAAAA